ATATGTTTACTCAAACATAATATATATTGAGAGGATAAGGATAAAACCTTTTTTTATAAATAGAAAAATATTTTTTGATCTTAAGAAAGAAACTGAAGGATCCCTTAACTATAGTAGGATTTTCAATAGAACGAATCACACTTTTACCACTAAACTATACCCGCTATATATTCATTATGGTATATAAATACACCCTTTGTCGAATAAATAGGAGATAGGATAAAGATAGCGAATTGTGACAATTATGATTTTGCCATCTATTTCGTCTCCACGTTAAGAATCAATCAAATACAAAAAAATCAATAAAGTTCCACTTTTTTCATAAAAATTATTCAATTAAAAACATAAGTTTAAATAACATAAAAACCTCTGGTTAGATGGTTTGTTAGTTACATTTTTTGTTTGATAAGAAGTCATTATCATTATTAAATAATAGGTTTTTATTCCATATTCCATATATATGAAGGATTCAATTATAAAAATGCTAGATTTTTTATATGCTTATTATTTTTTTTCATTTTTCTAATCCCACACATTTTATTAGATAGATCTTAATTTATCTACTTAATTTATCTAATATTAAGATAGATCTTATCTGATAATATAGTAATTCCTCTCAATTGGAAAAAATTGTCTTAAATAAAGTAAAATAAAGTAAGAAGATTTATGGAATAAAAAAATGAATTCGAATTCGATAGAATTCTATTCGATTCCATCGAAATATTTTCAAAATATTTCAAAAAAATTAGAAGAATATATGGAAATATATTTCGTATATGAAATGTTATCACATGTTTTGATTTCTGACTAATTAATAAAGAGTCATCTTTGATTTGAAAAAAGAAAAAAAGGATATAAAATACAAAAAGAATCCTATTTAGTAATAATCATACTTTTAGGTATGAGAAGAGAACAAAAATATGAAAATTCGAATTTTTTTTGTTGTTGCTGTTTAAATTAAATATATTGATTTTATTAAATATCAATCGATCAAATATATTAATTTGTTTTTTATATACAAAAAAACTAAATAGAAACATTGGATCCTTATGATTCATGAGGGATTCCTTGAACTAAGAGTAGAGAAGGAAAAGCTTGGTTAGTATTTAACCAGATTAAGCTGGGGTAATAAATCTTCTGTCAAAAATAAAATTAACTCAAACAAATAAAATAAGTAAATAAAAAATTAAGTAAATTGAAGAAAATTTTTTTTGTTTTTAAGTCATTATCGAAATATTTCTAGTTTTATTATCAAAACTCTTTTGATAATAAAACTTGAAATATTTCGATATTTTTCTTTCTATCTTTTATACTCTCATATCTTGTTTTTATACTTTGATATCTTGTGTATTAATTCATTGAATTCATTGCAAAGAAAGTGAATAATTCAAAATTATTTTTATTTTTATTAGTATATATGAATTTGAATAATATATATTGAAGAATATAATATAGGAAAGTAGATTTCCTAATAAAGTTTTACTTTTGATTTCTAATCAAATAGAATAAAAACAAGGATTTTTCTAAATCTTTATTTCATATATCACATCACAGCGCAGATAAAAATCATTGATTTTTAATGCATTTGGGGAGATGGCTGAGTGGACTAAAGCGGCGGATTGCTAATCCGTTGTACGAGTTATTTGTACCGAGGGTTCGAATCCCTCTCTTTCCGCTCTCTATTATGTATGATTTTAGTATTTTTGGATTGAGAGGGATTTTGATTCATATGATTTTATCATCAAAAAATTATTGAAAAATTAATTAAAAAAAAAATGAAGAAAAAAGAAAAACTAAGAATTTATTCCTCACGCCCAGGATTACGCCCTGGATCATTAGATAAAAATCCGAAAATAAAAAGGGAAACAAAGAATATAACTACTGTATAAACAAAAAGTTTGAGAGTAAGCATTTTAAAATCTCCAAGATCTTTTTTTTGTTTTTAAGAGAATAAATTACCTTTTCTTACGATAAAAAAAACCTTGTTTTCTTTTTTTATTTAAAAATAAAATATGAGAAAGAATCTTTTTTTTTCCAATTTTTTATTTTTATCTTAATTTAAGAATTAACTATATTTCGAAAAAAAAGGTTTGCACTCATTGGAAGATCAGAATAGACAGATAAAAAAGCTGATCCCAATTTATGGCTGTAATGATTTATTGCATATTCATTTTGATTTTGGAAATAACTATAATATAAGATAAGACATTTTTTGATATCCATTTTTGAATTGATTTATTAAAGAATCTCATATTTCATCGAAAGCTTACAGCAGCTTGCCAAACAAAAGCTAGGAGAAAAAAGAGTACAGGTACAACAGGCATAAAATCTACAATTGGATTGAAAATCGCATAAGCTTCGGGCAATTTGGCGAAGAAAGAATTACTCGGATAAAGGACAGAATTAAGACAGATACAGATTAAACTAAAGATATTAAGCATAAAAAAATTTTGTTCTTGTAGATTAGATAATTTTATTAATTTAATTGTTTTTATATTATAAGGTAAGGAAAAAATGAGAAAAACAGATTGAAAAATCCTTCTTTAGGATTTTACCAAATCCAAAACCCTTTTCTCCACTCTTATTTGAAAATGAGAATACAAGGATTTCTACTTTCATACAATATCTTAATTATACTCTGTAAAATGATCAATCAAATTTTTGATTCTATCCTGATGTTCTCTTTATTTTTATTTAATTTATATGTGTTATTTTCTTTTTTATACTATAATTATGTGTTTGGATATTATGACTAGTTAATGAGGGCTCAATTTTTCTTCAAAAAAATAGAGTTCTTTTGAAAAACAAAATAGAAAATTGGAGTTTAATAGAAAACTTCCTTGGATTTGAACCGATGACTTTCATCTTCAAAAACCATTTTCTATCATCCGAAAACGCGAGGAAAAGGACTAGTATTGTTTTGGGGAGTAGGAACTGGGTTTTTTATAAGTCTATTTCTCTAGGATTAGGGTAGAATCGGCCGGAGAGTCCTGATTTCGATGAACAAGAACTAGACTCATTAGATTTTTGAATGAAAAGAAACACGTTTAATGGAAATCAAAAAAGAATTCGAAATAACATATACATATGAATATGATAAAAGATTAGAAAGATATTTTTTTTTCAATAGAAAGATTTTTGGAAACAAAAGTCAAAGATGAAGGGCTAGGAGATATAATAATTCACTGTTTTTTGAAATATTTCTCTAAAGGGAATCCTGAAGAGATTCCATATTTCCATGAAGAAGAACTAAATTCATTAGATTTTTCAAATTGAAATTGAATAGACTTAAAAAATTCATTACATTTCAAACTTCATTTTTTGTACATAAAAACAAGTTTAATAGAAACAAGAATAGATTTAAGATTCATATAAATATCATGAAAGATTAAAGAGAGAGAAAGAATTCTTTTTTTTGATAATAGAAACACTTTTGAAAAGAAAAGTCAGAGATGAAAAGAAACTAGAAAAAGTCAAAAGATATTTTGAGAAATATTTCTATAAAGGAATTTCTGAAGAAATTTCATATTTCGATGAAGAAGAACTCGATTCAGATCAAGAGGAACAAGAATCAGAAGAATCAACAGAATCTGAAGAAGATATACCTTACATGGATAAGGTCGATTCTTATCAAAGAAAAACAGGTTTGACTGACGCTGTTCAAACAGGAATAGGTCAACTCGACGGTATCCCTGTAGCACTTGCGGTTATGGATTTTGAGTTTATCGGAGGAAGTATGGGATCGGTAGTGGGTGAAAAAATAACCCGTCTAATTCAATATGCTACGAGAAAATCCTTACCTCTCATTATTTGTTGTGCTTCTGGAGGAGCTCGTATGCAAGAAGGAAGTTTCACCTTAATACAGATGGGTAAAATATCTTCGACTTTATGGAATTTTCAATTCCATGAAAACTTATTTTTAGTGTCACTTCTGACATCAGATGGTGTCACAGCCAGTTTTGGAATGCTTGGCGATACAATTATTGGTGAACCAGATGCAACCATGTACCCGAGGGTGTACAGGAAGCTGAATACTTATTGGAAAAGGGCTCGTTGGATTCAATTGTACCGCGTAATCTTTTCAAAGGTGTTCTTAGTGAATTATTGGCGTTCCACGGTATCTTTCATTTTTCTAAAAATAGAGGAGGTTTTTGCTAAAAATATTATGTGCATTTCTATTCGATTTATGGAATCTTTTTGTTATATTTTTTATAATGTTTTGCTCATTTTGGTTTGAACCACGATTTTATATCGTGGAACTTGATTCTTTCACGAACAATTTCGAATTATACATTTTAACCTATAAATGTGAATTATTTCTCCTAATACTTTCCCCGGTTCCATATAGGTGATCGAAAGGATCTAGGACAACTCACCAAAGCACGAAAGCCAGGATCTTTCAGAAAGTTGATTCCTTTTTCAAGAGTGCATAACCGCATGGATAAGCTTATACTAACCCGTCAATTTTGGATCCAATTGGGGATTTTCCTTGGGAGGTATCGGGAAGAGATTGGAATGTAATAATATAGATTCATGGGTTCTCTATTGATTCTATCCCTATGGGATAGAAGAAGAAAATCTCTTTTTGAGAGAAAGGGATGAAAAGGATTTCTTTTTGATATTTCAACAAATTTTTCAGAAATATCTGCGTATGGATATACAAAAGTCATGGTATAATATAAAACAAATCGTTATCAACACTCCGTATTTTTTTTGCAGGACATATAATGAATCAAATATCTTTCATAACGGAGGAATCAAAAAAGATGAAACAAAATAAACTCAAAAAGATGATTCCAAGTGGAGAACAAATGGAAGAGAAACGAAAAAATATAGAGAAAGAATTACTTGAAGAAGAACTAGATTTAGATCAAGAGGAACTGGATAAAATGAATGAAGATAAACTCGAATCAGATGAAGAGGAATTCAACAAATTGATTGGAAAGAAATATACTCGAAACGAAATAGAGCAACTATTTCTTCTCGCAGAAATAGAAACAAAAGCAGAAATAGAAGAAAAAGAAAAAAACCTTGCTTATGATGAAGATGCTAATCAAAATTCAAAAAAATCAATAAAATCAGAAGAATCAACTGAATTTGAAGAATCACAAGAATCAGAAGAATCAACAAAATATGAAGAATCAGAACAATCAACAGAATTTGAAGAATCACAAGAATCAGAAGAATCAACAAAATATGAAGAATCAGAAGAATTAACAGAATATGAAGAATCACAAGAATCAGAAGAATCAACAAAAGAATCAACAAAACATGAAGAATCAAAAGAGGCAAAAGAATATGAAGAATCACAAGAATCAGAAGGATCCACAAAATATGAAGGATCCATCTCTTTTTGGCTAGCTTCATTCCTGAGCTCTCGATTCTCTAAGGAAAAATCAGAGGAATCAGAGGAATCAACAAAATCAGAAGAATCAGAAGAATCAACATAACTGTCGTTTTATTTTTTTTTAATTTCTTTTTGTATTTTTTGTTATAATTGCTATGCTAACTATGTCACTTGCTAGTTTTTTTAGAACTTGAATGAAGTTAGGTTGAGATTAAAAAAAAAAGAAAGGATCTTTTTTAATATGAAATGGATATCTCCGTATCTTTCCTTACTTTGAATTTTTAACTTATACTTACTGAAAGATAATAAAATATGAAAAAACCTAAACGAGGGATTTATTCTCCACGTATGAATCGGCGTTTATCTTCTAAACGTTTTCGTTTACTTAGAACTATACGACGTAAAATACAAAAAGGACTTATTCATATTCAAGCAAGTTCTAACAATACCATTATAACTGTTTCAGATTTTGAGGGTCAGGTAGTTTCTTGGGATTCCGCTGGTACTTCTCGATTCAAAGGTCCAAAAAAACCAACACCCTATGCTGCCCAAACCGCAACAAGAAATGCTATTTATATGTTAGTGAAACAGGGTATGAAAAAAGCAGCAATTAAGATAAACGGTGCTGGTCCTGGAAGAGCTGCAGCATTAAAAAGCGTTGTTCATAGTGGTGTAAAATTAAGTTTCATACGTGATGTAACACCTCTGCCACATAATGGATGCCGGCCCCCTAAAAGAAGACGTGTTTAAAAAAAATCTTTTGATTAATTGAAAAAAGAAGCTCCGGTGTATAGAGAGGACCTCACCGTTTGAGAGGTAACCATAGAAACGATGGAACCATTATTTTTTTGGAATGAATATCGAATTCTTTATTTAAGAATGGGAAGAAAAGCAAGAATCGTGGTTGGGAAGGTTCTAGTAGCAAAAGTCATTGGAATCGATATTTGATATATTGGAATAATATGTTTTGTTATTGATTGACCCTAGACGGATAAAAGAATAACTGAAAGAAAAGAAATCGAATCTATTAGTTATTTGCAAAAATAGGCTGAATTATGAAAATAACAATGACCCTATGGAAAAGGGTTCAGTACGCAACTGCTTGCGGGATTAAACGTTGGGTTTTTCGCAAGCAGTTCTTAGTTGATATTTCTACATTGTTTTTATTTCTCTCTTATGTGATTTTAATGATATTTGTAATATGTATCCTATTAATCGCGGTATTCGTTTATTGCCGGTTCTTATTTCAAATATTGTTCAATTTTTTCTCGGATTTGAACGAATAACTTTCATCTTCAAAAACCCTTTTCTACCACTTCAAGAATTCCTTTTTAACGTAATTAAGATCGAAGTACCCGGTTGTGCATACATAGGTTCATTTTCCAGTAGATTCCAACCTGGTCATACCTAGTTAAACCCAACTCAGTGACCTTAATTTATTTTTTCTGGTATATACCTGATTTTTTGATTTTTCCTGATTGGAAAAATCATTCATGAAGATAGAAACACATTGGAGAAATGTATAAAATAAATATATGAAAATGACCCTAATGACCCTATGGAAAAGGGTTCAGTACGCAACTGCTTGCGGGATTAAACGTTGGGTTTTTCGCAAGCAGTTCTTAGTTGATATTTATGCGGCCTTAAAATTCTTTTTGGCTGTCTGTTATTTAATGTCAATGATATTTCTAATATGTATATTATTAATCGCGGTATTCGTTTATTGCCGGGACTTATTTCGAGAATTCTTCGGATAATCGATGATTTCCTGAATAATACTAATTCATGATCTGCGGGGGGTTTGGGGATGAAAGGGGGAAACAACTACCGAAAAGATAGTTGGGAGGGTTGAAGGTTCGAATGAGCAGGACGCGTTTTGGATCAATTAACCTTTCCCGTTCATCCCAAAATTTTTGAATTGATGATAGGATATCCTATTTTAATTAAAGCATTTCTAGTTTTAAGATTGAAAATCCACAAAAAGGACAAACTTTACAATTTTTTAATAAAAGGTATAAAAAAGTATTTTTCTATAGCTCTTTCTATTGCTCAATGTTGACAAATATATTTGTTAACATTATGGATTTCATTTACAAATGGAGAGTTTCGATCGAATCGAATCTTTGATTCATTTCGGTACTTGGGATCCTATGGATGACATTATAACTTTTACTGATCCCTACATGAAGGATCTTATTTATTTTGACAATATATATAATCTAAATCTAAACAATCTTTTTTAGAAAGAAAGATAGAATTTTCTATATTTATCTTTCTTAGTATTTTTTATCATTTATTTTTTTTTTCAGTTTTTTTTCCTATTGACAAATTCTATTTGATCAATACAATATTGTATTGATCAAATAGAATTTGATCTATAGATAGATCAATAGATCTGTTTATTCTGTTCTCTATTTTTTTTACTCGAGCAGTAGGTTTAAATTTCATACATCTTTTTCTTCTTCTTAATGAAGAAGAATTTGATCAAAAAATAGGTGATTTTTCATTATTTTTTCATTTTGATTGGAATGGATTTCGATTTTCTCAATTTTAGTATTAGTAATTGAATTGAGATTTTTTTTTTATCGAATTTGTTATTTCTCTGTTGTTAATTTATCGTTTTAACAGAGTCGTGCAATAAAATTGATTTTATTTTTGATTTCGATCATATATATCTGTCTTTTTAATTTATCCGGGTTGCTAACTCAATGGTAGAGTACTCGGCTTTTAAGTGCGACTATGATCTTTTACACATTTGGATGAAGAAAAAAATTCGTCCAGACTTTTGGTAGAGTCTATAAGACCGCGACTGATCCTCAAAGGTAATGAATAGGAAAAAACAGCATGTCGTAATAAAAAAGATTTTATTCTTTAATTCTTTCAACTAAATTTACTATTTTATTTTTATTATTAGAAAATAACTAAAAGTAGAATTTTTTTGGACCTTATCCAATCACTTAATAGTTATAGTTCTAAAAAATTGTTTTGAGTTTAAAAAAGGAATTTCTGAATTTTAGCTGAGTCTATTGAATAAATGGATAGAGCCTGATGGCTCCAATTCTGATCAAATAAAAAAGAAACGAGCTTATGTTCTTTATCTTTATTAGAACCATTTTCCGATCTATATAGATGTTAAAAATATATTAGTACCGAATTCGGAAAAAGACGGATAAGTTCTTTTATGATTGAACTTTTGATCTGATTCATTCAAAAAAGGAATCCTAATTATTCTTTATTTTGAATTGTAGATGGATGTGTAGAAGAAACTTTATATTGATAAAAAAGATAGATTCCAAAATCAAAAGAGCAATTGGGTTGCAAAAATAAAAGATTCTAACCTTTTTTTTGAAAATCCGAAAAAATTAATAAACTAATTGGATAGAAAAAGGGAAAGAAAATATCTTTCTATTATTAGGATTAATAGAGCTGGCTTTCTCATTTCTTTTCCAGAGTATAGATATATATGTATATCTAAATAAATAAGAAAAACTCTGTTCTGACCATATTGCACTGTGTATCATTTGATAAACCCAGAAAAGGCTTATTTCTTCTGGTTCAAGTAGAAATTTAAATGGAAGAATTTTCAAATTCTTTAGAAAAATATAAATTTCGTCAACAACAATGCTTATATCCGCTTCTTTTTCAAGAGTATACTTATGCATTTGTTTATAATTTTGGTTTCAATGGTTCTATCGAATCTGTTAAAAAACTCATTAGCTATGATAAACTGATTAGCTATGATATTAAATCTAGTTTAATACTTGTAAAACGCTTAATTATTCGAATCTATCAATCGAATTTTTTGATGAATTCGGTTATTCAAAACTGTAACCAAAATCAAATTAATGAGTACAACCGCTTTTTTTATGCTCATTTTTTTTCTCAGATGATATCTGAGGGTTTTGCTTTTGTTGTCGAAATTCCATTCTCCCTTCGATTTTTACTTTCCTCCTCTAAAAAAAAAATATCAAAATTGCAAGATTTACGATCTATTCATTCAATCTTTTCTTTTTTAGAGGACAAATTTTATTATTTAAATAATGTATTGGATATATTAATACCTTATCCTGTCCATTTTGAAATCTTAGTTCAAATCCTTCAATGCTGGATCCAAGATATTTATTCTTTGCATTTATTGCGATTTTTTCTCTTCGATCATTCTAATTCGAATAGTATCATTACTTCAAAGAAATCGGTTTCTATATTCTCAAAAGAAAATCTAAGACTCTCTCGTTTCTTATATAATTCTTATGTATCAGAATATGAGTTTTTATTCCTGTTTTTTCGTAAAAAATCTTCTTGTTTACGATTAAGATCTTTTAGAAGCTTTCTTGAAAGAATTTACTTCTATGGAAAAATAGAACATTTTAGAATAGTGCATCATGTTTTTTTGAATAAAACTTTATGGATCTTCACAGATCCTCTCATGCACTATCTTCGATATCAAGGTAAAGCTATTCTAGCATCAAAAGGGACTGGTCTTTTTATGAAGAAATTGAAATCTTACCTTGTCTATTTTTGGCAATATTATTTTCATTTTTGGTCTGAGCCTAATAGGTTTCATAGAAACCAATTTTCTTATTATTCGTTCTACTTTATCGGTTATTTTATAAGTGTAAAAATAAATTACTTGGTGGTAAGGAGTCAAATACT